AATTAAGAAATTCTGGTTTTACTGTTATAGAACATAGGGGAGTAATGCATTGGTATGAATAGAGCAAAAGAGAAAATAAAAAGTTAGGGGAGTGATGACTCCTATATAGTTTTATACAATCTTTCTCTATTACTCTATTATTTTTTTTTATTTCCTTAATTTGATTTCGTTTGATTAGAGTGAAAGTGAAACTCCTTAAAAACCCCCGCTTTCTTTAAAATATCCTGAACCGTTTCTGTAGGTTGAGCGCCTTTCTCAAGGAAATATAGAATCGCAGGAACATTTAAATAAGTTTGATTCTTTATCGGATCATAAAAACCCACTTTCCGAAGATCTCGCCCTTCTCTTCGGGACCGAACATCAATTGCAACGATTCGATAGACGGCTCATTAGGATAGATGTAAAAAAATAACCCCCCCCTAGAAACGTATAGGAAGTTTTCTCCTCGTACGGCTCGTTAAAAATGATTCTAAGTTCTACTTAATGTATAGGATTACATACAATCATAAATGGGTTTATAAAATGGTTAAATAAATTAGATTTTAATTTTAATCCCCCCTTTTTAGTCTTACTTCTAAAAAAAAAATCATTTGTACTCATAACTCAAGTTAGATAACTCTCAAGTGGCTCAAAGAAAAATATTTAAGCATTTCATTTATTGAGTGGTCTTTAAACCCCCTTTTTGTTTCTTTCGTTTCAAATCTATTTGAATTTTTATTATGATACGATTATGGAAACAATGGAAAAGATCTTTTCTTGTTTTGGGATCCTTTAATCTTTGTTTTAAATCCATTAGGTTTAGACATAACTTCGGTGATTCTTAATCCTTTCAAAATGGCAGCAACATACCTTTTTTTGCGATTGATTTCTAGTAAAGAATCATAGAAAAGGTTGATTCTTATGCGATACACTTTGTATGGAAAGATTTTTTTTTTCAATTCCAAGAAATTTTATTTTAGATTGGGAACGTAAAACCTTTTTGATTTCTCTATCAACGATATACTTACGAAGTTGTTTCAATTTATTGATTGGCATTAACCATAGACCCTTGCCCCGGAGAAATGAATCAATACTTTCTACTCGAGCTCCATCATGGACTATTTCCATTACAACCCAATGGGGTTTCTAGCTAAACAGAATAAATGATGTCGAGTCAAGAGCACTTTCATTCTTTCTTATATAAAATGGTGGATGTAAAAATCCACAATGGATCATGTCTTTCAAGTCGCACGTTGCTTTCTACCACATCGTTTCAAACGAAGTTTTACCATAACATTTCTCTAATTTGGAACCGGTATGGAATTGATTCAATTATGGAATCGTGAATAATCATTGGTGCATTCGCTACATAGTAATCTATCGCTTTTCTTCTAGATAGATGGATAGAAATTTTTCTGAAGAGGTTTTAGCACGAATTCAACGTAACCCCAATTTTATTGTTTTATTGTATAGTATAAATGCAAGATTTTTTTTAATTATCAAAATTATTATATAATAAAATATAAATAAAAAAGGGAATAACTTAAATTTTTTCGATTCTTATTTTATAAAATAGCTAAAAAAAGGGTTCCTATCTATATCTATCAGATAGATTAAACAATTGTTACTCTTATAGATATTCTATGTGAAATATGGTTAGATATTAAAATTTGTTCTTTCAATTTAAGAGATCATAAAATTTTTGTTTCACAACGAAAAACTGCTCTTACTGAAATAGAACTATAGAGCAATAATAATATATACATATAGACTATGCATTTCCTAGTTTTATATATGTATTTTCATATTTTGTTTAACTTAAGATTCAGTAATCTTTCTATAAGATTGTCATAAAAGAAATAAAGGAAAAAGGAAAGTGAATAAAATGAATGAATTCCTCTATCTCAATTCTGCCCATTCCTTCCATCGATTTCTAATTATTCATTAGAGTCAAACACGAAATACCTAAAAGTTCAAATAAAAAAGATCGCGTCATTTTATTATTTATTAATGAAATTCGGACAAATAAAGATATTCAACTTAAGACATCCCCTTTCTAAAAAATTTCAATCTACTCTAAAAATTAGATAGGAATCAAAAATCATAAAAAAAAGAAATAAGCATCGCATTCTATTCAATATTAGACCTTTTAACATAAACAGAAAGTTGTTCACAAGAATCTTATTCTACTTAATTTTTATAATAATCAAATTTATATTTTATAGTAGAATATGATCTGGGACGGAAGGATTCGAACCTCCGAATACCGGGATCAAAACCCGTTGCCTTACCACTTGGCCACGCCCCATTTCATTTTTTATTCGACACTAATAAAGAATAATGCTGGTATTAGTTGATCGTCAATTCTAATTCAAATATCTAATTTAGAGAATATATTCTTGCTAAGATTTTGATACGTATATATATAGAATAAAATTCAATTTATTGATCATTCCATATAATTCAATTAAGATATTGTATGAAAGTCGAATTTCTTCTATTCTATTTGAGAGTGGGAGGGTTTTTGATTGGGTGAATTCAAAGACAAAGAAGAATTTTTTCTACCTGACTTTCTTCCTTTTGACTTCATATCAATAACTCAATCAAAATGAAATTATCTCCAAGAACAAAATGCCTGTTATGCTTAATATCTTTAGTTTGACCTGTATTAATTCGGCTCTTTATTCGAGTAATTTTGTCTTCGCCAAATTGCCAGAGGCCTATGCTTTTTTGAATCCGATTGTAGATGTTATGCCAGTCATACCTCTGTTTTTTTTTCTCTTAGCCTTCGTTTGGCAAGCTGCTGTAAGTTTTCGCTGAGATCTTTAATATTATCCTAGAAAATTCAGGATTTATTTCGAAGATTTTATCAATTGGATCAAATAAGTCTCACAATAATGAACCCTCAATTCAAAGAAACTCTTGACTAGACGCGATAAATCTAAATCACCCCATTCAGATCCCATTTTGTTTTCCAATGAAAGACACTAATCCTATTAGTATCCGAATCTTCGAGAATATATAATTTTGGGTATGAAATGCAATTTTAGTAATGAAAGACTCTTATGACAAAAGAATTTTCATAAATTCTTCTAGAAAGCGCCTCATTCATTTCGTGATGTCAAAATAGAATTAGGGTATGTGGTATAAAAACAGACGATCTATTCCCCCTTTTCAAAAAAAAAAAATGATCTTGGAGATTGTGTAATGCTTACTCTCAAACTTTTCGTTTATACAGTAGTGATATTCTTTGTTTCTCTCTTCATCTTTGGATTCCTATCTAATGATCCGGGGCGTAATCCTGGACGTGAAGAATAAAATGAAAAATGATTTGAAAATTTTGAAAGATCAATGAAATTAAAATATCAAGTCATTGAGGGAGGCGGAAAGAGAGGGATTCGAACCCTCGGTACAAATAACTTGTACAACGGATTAGCAATCCGCCGCTTTCGTCCACTCAGCCATCTCTCCCAATTGAAAAAAATACTATGTTACATTACACATAAAGTAAGGATTCAAAAAGGCTTTCTTTCTATCTTTTTATTAGATAGATTAGATATGTATAACTTTTAGCAGTAATTCAATTTAGATAAAGTAAGAGCTAAAAAGATCCAATTGCTTTGATTTTGATCGAAAAGGCACTTTTCTTTTACTCCCGCGCCCGGCCCGGCTAGGTATTGACCTAGTCAGGGCCCTTTGCCAAGCCCTTTTTTTGTTCCAACGAATGATAGATAAAACCCTTTAAGAGATATAGAATAAAAAAAAAAAACTCTGGACTCTTACACAACGCATTTTTATGTTATGATTTTGGTGCTTTTAGTGAATCGTCTCTATCAAAATGACTTTAGTAAAAAAAAGAAATTCTTATTTAATTTTAGTTATTTAATCTTTTCCTAATTGAATCCCGCAAACAAAAAAATAAAGTTAACATTCTAATTTTCATGATTCGTTTAGGATCCTATTTTGATTACGCCAAATGCCTCTGTTCGACAAAAGATCCATTTGTATACAATAATCACATTGTAGCGGGTATAGTTTAGTGGTAAAAGTGTGATTCGTTCTATTAATCCCCTTAATAGTTAAGGGGTCCCTCGGCTTAATTTATATTCCGATTAAAAACTTTTTTTCTTAAAAGGATTAAATCCTTTACCTCTCAATGACTGATTCGAGGAAAAATAGAAATTCTCGTGATTTGTATCCAAAGGTCAATTGTAAATTGTAAATTGGATTCTAAAATTGCGAAACATAATTATTTCATTTGGAAGTATTAATCCAATTTACAAATTATGAATAAAGATCCATGGCTGAAGATAGAAAAGTTGATTTCTAACCGTAACTAAATCTTCCATTTTGAGTTGATAGAGAATAAATTGAAGCAAAATAGCTATTAAATGATGACTTTGATTTACTAGAGACATCGACATATTGTTTTAGCTCGGTGGGAACAAAGTACTTTTCCTAAGGATTTTTTGAAATAGAAATAAAGAACGAAGGAACTAGAAAGATTGTTACAATTATCTTATTCTAGCGGGATCATCTAAAAAGCAAGTCTTTTTGAATTCAATGTATTCAGACAAAAAAGCTAACATAGATGTTATGGGTAGAATTTTCATTCACATCCTTTCGATCTTTAGATCTAGGAATTTATCCATCTTCCATAAAGGAGCCGAATGAAACCAAAGTTTCATGTTCGGTTTTGAATTAGAGACGTTAAAAATGTTGAATTGAATCGGCGTCGATTATAACCCCTAGCCTTCCAAGCTAACGATGCGGGTTCGATTCCCGCTACCCGCTTTAGACCCTCTCTTATCGAATTCATATATTCATTCTTTATATTTCTTTCTTAATTAATATTACTAGTAATAGGAAGAAATATAAAGAATGAATATATAAAACTCTTACTTATATATTTATATTCGCTATTTTCATTCTCTCTATATTAATTAATAAATTCATAATTCATGCATGATTTAATTAAATATACAATTCCTAAAAATATCTCACATACAATCTTATTCTTT